GAAGTTAGAATTATTTAAAGAAGATCCATTTTTTTTATGGTTTGAAAAACCTCTTGTGACTCTTCTTTTCGACTATAAACGATGGAATCGTCCATTGCGATATATAAAAAACAATAAATTTACAAATTCCGTAAGAAATGAAATGTCACAATATTTTTTTTATACATGTCGAAACAATGGAAAAGAAAGAATATCTTTTACGTACCCCCCCAGTTTGTCAACTTTCTTGGAAATTATACAAAGAAAAATTTCTTTGTTGACAAGAGAAAAACGACTCTATGATAAATTGTATGATAATTGGATTTATACCAATGAACAAAAAAAGAACAACTTGAGCAAAGAATTTAGAAAAAAAATGGAACTTATAAATAAAGGACCTATTACTCTAGATGTACTCGAAAAAAAAACTAGATTGTGTAATGATCAAAAGAAAAAAGAATACTTGCCTAAAAAATATGATCCTTTTTTGAATGGGCCCTGTCGTGGAAGGATCAAAATTTTTTTTTCATCCCCAATCCGAAATAAAATTTCCATAAAAAATTATATTGAGACAGGTTGGATAAATAAGATTCATGGGATACTTTTTACTACTGATCAGGAAAAATTGGAAGAACAAATAGATGCATTTCATAGAAATTCATTATCAAGAGAAAAAAAACTTTCTTTATTTCCATTTCCAGAAATTGAACAAGGAATAATTAATTCAGAAGATCAAATAAAAATTTTGAAAATTTTCTTCAACGCAATTATAACTGAGCCCAAGACTAAAAGAATTAAAAAAAAATCTATTGGAATAAAAGAAATAAGTAAAAAAGTTCCTCTATGGTCATACAAATTAATCAACGATCTGGAACAACAGGAGGGAGAAAGCGGAGAAAACGTGGCAGAGGAGCATCAGATTCGTTACAGAAAAGCCAAACGTGTAGTGATTTTTACAGATAGCCAGCAAAATACTGATGCTAATAGTCAAAATACTGATAATCCTGAGCAAACCGACGAAGTGGCTTTGATACGTTATTCACAACAATCGGATTTTCGTCGAGACATAATCAAAGGCTCTATGCGTTCTCAAAGACGTAAAATAGTTACTTGTGAATTGTTTCAAGCAAATGTGCATTCTCCTCTTTTTTTGGACAGAATAGACAAACCCATTTTTTCTTTTGATATCTCCGAGATGATAAAATTCATTTTGAAAAACTGGATGTCTAAAAAAACAACAGAATTAAGAATTTCGGATTATACCGAGGAAAAGACAAAAGAAAGTGAGAAAAAAAAAGAAGAAGAAAAAAGAGAAGAATACAAAATAAAAATAGAAGAGAAAGCACGAATAGAAATAGCAGAAGCCTGGGATAGCATTTTATTTGCTCAAGTAATAAGAGGATCCCTATTAGTAACCCAATGTTTTCTTAGAAAATATATTGTATTACCTTCATTGATAATAGCTAAAAATATAGCCCGTATGCTATTATTTCAATTTCCCGAATGGTCCGAGGACTTAAAAGATTGGAATAGAGAAATGCATATTAAATGCACTTATAATGGTGTTCAATTATCAGAAACCGAATTTCCAAAAAATTGGTTGACAGACGGTATTCAGATAAAGATCCTATTTCCCTTTTGCCTTAAACCTTGGCACAGATCTAAGGTGCCACACCCCCAGAAAGATCCGCTGAGAAATAGAAATCAAGGACAAAAAAACGATTTTTGTTTTTTAACAGTTTGGGGAATGGAAACTGAACTTCCTTTTGGTTCTCCCAGAAAACAACGTTCATTTTTCGAAACCATTTTTAAAGAACTCAAAAAAAAAATTCTAAAATTGCAAAAGAATTCTTTTTTAGTTATACAGGTTTTAAAAGAAAGAATAATTTTTTTTTTTAACCTTTCAAAAGAAAGACAAAAATGGGTCATCAAAAACATTCTATTTTTAAAAGGAATAATAAAAGAACTTTTCAAAAGAAACCCAATTCCATTATTTGGATTAAGAAAAATATATGAATTGAGTGAAACTAAAAAAGAAAAATATGGAATAATCAGTAATGGGATGATTAATGAATCGTCCATTCAAATTCGATTTATGGATTTGACAGATTATTCATTGACAGAAAAAAAAATAAAAGATCTGGATCATAGAACCAGCACAATCAGGAATCAAATAGAAAAAATTACAAAAGATAAGAAGAAAGGATTTTTAACTCCGGAAATAAATATTAGTTATAATAAAAGAAGTTATCCTACTAAACTATCAGCATCAATAAAAAATATTTGGCAGAAATTAAAGAAATTCAAAAGAAGAAATCTTCGATTAATCCGTAAATCATATTATTTTTTCAAATTTTTAATTGAAAGGATATACATAGATATACTTCTCTGTATCATTAATATTACTAGGATCACTACACAACTTTTTTTTGATAATTCAAAAAAAATGATTGATAAATACATTTACAATAATGAAACAAATAAAGAAAAAATTGATAAAACAAATAAAAATACAATTCGTTTTATTTGGACTATAAAAAAATCAATTTCGGATATTAGTAATCAAAATTCAAAGATTTTTTTATCCTCCTTCTCACAAGCATATGTATTTTACCACTTATATCAAACGCAAATTCGTAACTTGTATAAGTTAAGATATGTCCTTCAATATCACGGAACATCTCTTTTTCTTAAGAATGAAATAAAGGATTATTTGGAAACACAGGGAATTTTTCATTCTGAATTAAAACATAAAAATATTTTGAATTTGGGAATGATTCAATGGAAAAACTGGTTAAGGGGTCATTATCAATATGATTTATCTACGATCCGATGGTATCAATTAGTACCACACAAATGGAGAAATAGATTCAATCAAACACGTATAGTGCAAAATAAAGATTTAAACAAAAGGTATTCCGATGAAAAAGAAAAAGATCGATTACTATTAATTAATTACAAAAAGTTAAATTATTTGGAATCAAATTCAAAATATAACTTTCAAAAATACTATAGATATGACCTTTTCTCATATAAATCGATTAATTATGAAAATAGGAAAGATTCACATAGTTATGTATCACCATTATGTTTAAACAATAAACAAGAGATTTCTTATATATCCAACAAGATATATAAAAAAGATAAATTCGTTGACATGACAGGGGGTATTATCCCTATTAATTTAGAAGATGATGATATTATGAATCTGGATAAATTTACAGATAGAAAATATTTGGATTGGAGAATTTTCGATTTTTGTCTTAGAAATAAAGTCGATATTGATTCCTGGATCGATATCGATACCAATGGTAATAAAAATACTAAGACTGTGTTTAATAATTATCAAATAATTGATAAAATGGATCAAAAAGGTCTTTTTGATCTTAAAATTTCCCAAAATCGAGGAATTACAGCATCCAACAAAAAAAAAGACCTTTTTGATTGGATGGGAATGAATGAAGAAATACTAAGTCGTCCCATATCGAATCTGAAACTTTGGTTCTTTCCAGAATTTGTGCTGCTTTATAATACATATATTATGAAACCGTGGATCATACCAATCCAACTTCTTCTTTTAAATTTTAATGAAAATGTTAGTGAAAATAAAAACATCACTAGAAAGAACAAAAGGGATCGTTTTCTATTTTCGAATGAAAAAAAATCGATTGAATTAGAGAATCGAAATAAAGAAGAAAAAGAATCCGCGAGTCAAGATAATCTTGAATCAGATGTACAAAATCAAGTGAATCTTGGATCACTTCTCTCAAACCAAGAAAAAGATATTGAAGAAAATTATGCAAGCTCAGATATGAAAAAACGTAGAAAGAAAAAGCAATATAAGAGCAACACGGAAGCAGAGCTTAATTTCTTCCTAAAAAGGTATTTACGTTTTCAATTGAGATGGGATGATTCTTTAAATCAAAGAATCATCAATAATATCAAAGTATATTGTCTCCTACTTAGACTGATAAATCCAAGAGAAATTGCTATATCCTCTATTCAAAGGGGAGAAATGAGTTTAGATATTCTGATGATTCAAAAGGATTTAACTCTTACAGAATTAATGAAAAAGGGTATATTAATTATCGAACCAGTTCGTTTGTCTATAAAAAATAACGGACAATTTTTTATCTATCAAACTCTAAATATTTCATTAGTTCATAAGAGTAAGCCCAAAATTCATCAAAAATACCAAGAAAAAAGATATGTTGCTAAGATTAATTTGGATAAATCCATTGCAAGACATCAAAGAATGGCTGAAAATAGATACAAAAATTATTATGATTTGTTGTTTGTTCCCGAAAAAGTTTTATCCACTAAAGGGCGTAGAGAATTAAGAATTCTAATTTGTTTCAATTCGAGGAAGAGAAATGGGATTCATAAAAATCCAGTATTTTGCAACAACGTAAAAAACCGTGTTGAATTTTTCGATAAAAGCAAACATTTTGATAAAAAGAAACTAATGAAATTAAAGTTATTTCTTTGGCCTAATTATCGATTAGAAGATTTATCTTGTATGAATCGATATTGGTTTGATACAAATAATGGTAGCCGCTTCAGTATGATAAGGATACATATGTATCCACGATTGCAAATTTGTTAATAATGTGTTTTTCATATATATTCTGTACTCTATATGTATGGTATATGAAACAAGGAGTTGCACCCATGTATTGTCTTACCTTCCAGTCTGATACATGAATACTAATTCAATGCATGTATCAATATCCAATAGATCTATAAATGATTAATGGAATCTTCTTATTTTTTATTTATTATTAGAATTCGATTAGATCCCAAATTTTTTCTCTTTTCTAACATGTAGAAATATATCATCCTTTCCTTTTCCTATACGAATAAAATGGAAAAGAAAATTGGATTGATTCATTTTATTTGATAAAATTAGGAGTTCATAAAGAAATTAAGATTATTGTGTATACCAAATTAAAATGAATAGCATTATTCTTACTGATCAATAAAATCCATTAACAAAAAGAGGATAGAAAATCTGTTTTATGGTCAAAAATTCATTCATTTCAGTCATTTCACAAGAAGAAAAAGAAGAAAACAGGGGGTCCGTTGAATTTCAAGTATTTAGTTTCACCAATAAGATACGAAGACTGACCTCACATTTGGAATTGCACAGAAAAGACTATTTATCTCAGAGAGGTCTACGTAAAATCCTGGGAAAACGCCAACGACTGCTGTCTTATTTGTCAAAGAAAAATAGAGTACGTTATAAAGAATTAATTAGTCAGCTGGATATTCGGGAATCAAAAACTCGTTAATTGAAAAAGGAATTTGAATTATTTTATTTTTTTATTAGATCTTGAATTTTAATGAACTTCTTTTCATTTTCAGCAATTCATGAAAGAATGAATCGAGGAATAACCTATGAATGTAACAACTACAAGAAAAGACCTCATGATAGTCAATATGGGACCTCACCACCCATCAATGCATGGTGTTCTTCGGCTCATCCTTACTCTAGATGGTGAAGATGTTATTGATTGTGAACCCATATTGGGTTATTTACACAGAGGAATGGAAAAAATTGCGGAAAGTCGAACAGTTATACAATATCTGCCTTATGTAACACGTTGGGATTATTTAGCTACTATGTTCACAGAAGCAATAACCGTAAATGGACCAGAACAGTTAGGGAATATTCAAGTACCTAAAAGAGCCAGTTATATCAGAGTAATTATGTTAGAGTTGAGTCGTATAGCTTCTCATCTGTTATGGCTTGGCCCGTTTATGGCAGATATTGGTGCACAGACTCCTTTTTTCTATATTTTCAGAGAAAGAGAATTAGTATATGATCTATTCGAAGCTGCCACCGGTATGAGAATGATGCATAATTATTTTCGTATCGGAGGAGTAGCGGCCGATCTACCTTATGGATGGATAGATAAATGTTTGGATTTCTGTGATTATTTTTTAACAGCGGTTTCTGAATATCAAAAACTTATTACGCGAAATCCTATTTTTTTAGAACGAGTTGAGGGGGTAGGCATTATTGGTCCAGAAGAAGCAATAAATTGGGGTTTATCGGGACCAATGCTACGAGCTTCCGGAATCCAATGGGATCTTCGTAAAGTTGATCATTATGAATGTTACGACGAATTGGATTGGGAAATCCATTGGCAAAAAGAAGGAGATTCATTAGCTCGCTATTTAGTCCGAATCGGTGAAATGACGGAATCCATAAAAATTATTCAACAGGCTCTGGAAGGAATTCCAGGGGGGCCCTATGAGAATTTAGAAACCCGGTGTTTTGCTAGAGAAAAGGATCCCGAATGGAATGATTTTGAATATCGATTCATTAGTAAAAAACCTTCTCCTACTTTTGAATTGCCGAAGCAAGAACTTTATGTAAGAGTTGAAGCCCCAAAGGGAGAATTGGGAATTTTTTTAATAGGAGATCAGAGTGGTTTTCCTTGGAGGTGGAAAATTCGTCCACCTGGTTTTATCAATTTGCAAATTTTTCCTCAGTTAGTTAAAAGAATGAAATTGGCCGATATTATGACAATACTAGGTAGCATAGATATCATTATGGGAGAAGTTGATCGTTAAAATGATAATTGATACAACGGAAGTACAAGATATAAATTCTTTTTCTCAATTGGAATCTTTAAAAGAAGTCTATGGAATCATAGGGATGTTTTTACCTATTTTGACTCTTGTATTGGGAATCACAATAGGTGTACTCGTAATTGTGTGGTTAGAAAGAGAAATATCTGCAGGAATACAACAACGTATTGGTCCCGAATACGCCGGTCCTTTGGGAATTCTTCAAGCTTTAGCAGATGGGACAAAACTTATTTTCAAAGAGAATCTTTTTCCATCTAGAGGAGATACTCGTTTATTCAGTATAGGACCATCCATAGCAGTTATATCAATTTTACTAAGTTATTCAGTAATTCCTTTTAGTTATCACCTTGTTTTATCTGATCTCAATATTGGTGTTTTTTTATGGATTGCCATTTCCAGTATTGCTCCCATTGGACTTCTTATGTCAGGATATGGATCAAATAATAAATATTCTTTTTTAGGTGGTCTACGAGCCGCTGCTCAATCGATTAGTTATGAAATACCATTAACTCTTTGTGTGTTATCAATATCTCTACGTGCGATTCGTTAAAACAGAAACTTTTCTTTATTCCTTTTTCTTTTTCGAAAAGAAATTGAATAGATATCTCCTTTTCTTATTCATCATTAAGTTTGATGACCTAAATCAGATAGTTGTATGAGTGAAAGAAAACAGCTTAGAAATTAGCAGTAAAAAGATTGAGTCTCATTTCCTACGTACAAGAATTCAAAAAAAAAGTAAATATAAGCAAGACTTTTACCCCAAGATTGGTTGATTAGTCATCCTAGCTTGAAGCGGGCTCAACTCAAAAGATTAACCGTATAGAGTTTTCATTATCGTTTCTATGTATTACCATAACGGGTGATTGAGCAAAAATCAGTGGACGGTTAGGAACACAAAAATACATAAAGGATTAGTAATGGAGA